CCATAAATTGACAAAATAATATGTCCATTTTTTCATCAAAAGGGGCGTCCCTTTTGCAGCGAGAATTGATTTTCCTTGATACCTAATATAATGCATGAAAGGGTCCTTAAACAACCATAGATTGTCCTGAAAGGCCTTAGCAAAAGCTTCTACAAGTCCAAGATGTTCTATTTTTCCATAGAAAAAGATTCGTTCAAGAAGGGTTCCAGAAGACGTTGAGCATAAATGAGAAGATTGGTTACGAAGAAAGACGAAGATGGATTCGTATTCACATAGATGAGAATTATATAGGACGAAGAAAAACCTTTGATTTCTTTTTGAAAAACAAGAACTGGCTTTATTTGGAGTATTCCAACTACGATACTCGTGGAGAAAGAATCTTAATAAATGTAAAGAAGAAGCGTCTTTTACCCAGTAGCGAAGAGTTTGAACCAATATTTCCAGATGGGCTGGGTAGGGTATTAGTACCTCTAACACATAAATTAAATGTGAAACTTTGTCCTCTAAAAAGGGGAATATTGAATGAATTGATCGTAAATTATGAGATTTAACTATTCCTTTCCTTTCTAGCGAAGATAATAATCGGAGATAAAACGGAATTTCTACAATGACTGCAAATCCTTCTGATATCATTTGAAAATTAAAATTCTTGTTGCGCCCCAAAAATGGATTTTGGTTAAAATCATTAGCAAAAAGAATCAAATGCTTCTGTTCATACTGATACATTCGCTCAATTGCACGTTTCACAATTAGTAAGCTGAATTTATTAGAACCTGCATTTTCCAACAAAATGGATCTATTTCTATTTAAACCATGATCATGCGCAAGTGCATAAATATACTCCTGAAAGATAAGTGGATATAAGAAGTAGTGTTGTTGAGATCTATTTAGCTTTAAATATCTTTGCAATTCCTCCATTTGAAATTATAGTTGAACTAAAGGTAGAGGATTTTGGGGGTTATCAATGAAACATAATGCGATACAGTCAAAACGAGGTATTCGAGTAATAAACGAAAACGAATAGATACCTCGGATACAGGTAAACTTATCAACGGATTCTCTACCCTCTCTTTTCCATTTAAACGAATAAGTTTATGTTCGTTATAGGATAACAAAAGACTTAGAAATCCTTTATTTTTTCAACCTAATCGCTCTTTTGATTTTGGAATTTTTTTTATCAATATACTGTTTCTTCTACACACACATTTCTATTCCATAATGGAAAATGTCAATAGTTAGGATTCATTAAAATATAAAGAATTCGTTCATGTAATAATCCCTTCCCGTATCAGGCACTAATACAGTTTTAACGTCTAATTAGATCGGGTAATCGTTCAAATTAAGAACGGAAGCTCGTTGCTTTCCCTATAATCAATAATTTAAAATTTAAAGCCATTAGGGCTCTATCTATATCCATTTATTCATCCGACCCAACTTTAAATTGAATTCATTTTGTTCCGTTTCAAAAAAGAACACAACGGTTTATACCGATTCGGAAAGAATTAAATATTCTCAGAACTCTTCGTTGATCCGACATGCTATTTTTTCCATTCATTCCCTTTCAGGATCAGTCGTGGTCTTCCAAACTTTACCGATGGTATGGACGAATCCTCGCTTCATCCAAATGTGTAAAAGATCCTAGCCGCACTTAAAAGCCGAGTACTCTACCGTTGAGTTAGCAACCCCAATAGAAAAAGTTTATGTAAATACAATAAAAAAAAAAGATAGATAAATGTCAAAACCACCTCTTAGTTCTTATGTTATCGCCTTTTCAATCAAAACCCCTATTCTTATTATATCTTAGCTCAACTTCTATTAAAGAGAATCCAAGGAATCCCATCCATTTGAATAAAATAAGGTAAAAATCAAACCTCTCGGACAGAAATAAATTTATCTACTTATCACGATGAATTATATTTGTTCGATACACTGTTGTCAATATAAATGTTGAGAAAATAATACAATGAAAAAAAATGGAATTTTTTTCAATACTATTAAAAAAAGGGCTTGTGTTGTATTGGCACTACATAGCTGAAAAAAAAAGTTTAGATAGAGGAATAAAAAAGGAACAAGTAGAAAAAAATATCAGATTCAATCAATAATAAGTAACTAGAATAAAAAAAAGGAAGGATTCCTTGGTTATTACTTATTAGTATAGTTTCAACGAAAACAGACCAATTAAAGGAACTCCTAGAATTTTATATTTCTAGGATCAAGCAACTCGGGTTTTGTCGTTCTAGAACATGAGATTTTATAGAAGCAATGAAAAATAGATATGAGTAGAATCCAAAAAGGAAAAAAAAAAATATATAAATATAAATACAAAAATTTATATAAGAATTACTACCCCTTTCTATTTCTTTATTTCCTTAATTCAATTTTGTTTGATTAGGACCAAGTTACTTAAAAACCTCCGCCTTTTTTAAAAGATCCCGAACAGTTCCTGTGGGCTGAGCGCCCTTTTCAAGGAAATATAGAATAGCCGGAACGTTTAAATAACTTTGATTCTTTATCGGATCATAAAAACCTACGTTCCGAAGATCTCTTCCTTCTCTTCGGGATCGAACATCAATTGCAACGATTCGATAGACGGCTCATTGGGATAGATCTAAGTAAGTGAACAAGACCCCCCCTAGAAACGTATAGGAAGTTTTCTCCTCGTACGGCTCGAGAAAAAATGATTTGGAGTTTTGTCTACGTATAGAATTAGAATTAATGGCAAAGGAGTTGATAAAATAAATTAGAATGGGATTTAACTCATTTTTTTTATTCCTCCTTCCTGAAAAAATAAAAATCATTTGTACCCATAACTCAAGTTGTATAATTCTCAAATAGCTTAAAAGAAAAAAATCTTTCGGCAATTTATTTCATTTTTTGAATGGTCTTTAACCCCCTCTTGTTTGTCTCATTTAATCTTTATCTTTATCCATCTTTATTATTATCCAGTTATTGAGATTGAGACAATTGAAAAAACGGTGTTTCCTTGTTCTGGAATCCTTTTTCTTTGTTTTAAATCAGTGGGTTTAGACATTACTTCGGTGCTTCTTAATCCTTACAAAATGGCAGCAACATACCCCTTTTGTGATTTCTTTCTATCAAAGAATCATATAATTCCCGCGCAATACACTTTGAATCGAAAGACTTTTCTCAATTTCAACAAATTTTACTTTTTTTTTTTAATTAAAAACTTGACTGAATCGTATCCTTTCAATTTATATATTGATATATATGATATACTTACGAAGTTGTTCCAATTTATTGATTGGTATTAACCCTAGATTCTTGCCCCCTGAAAGATGAATCCATACTTTCTACCCGAGCTCCATCATGTACTATATTCATTACAACCTAACAAAAAAAGGATTCTAGTGAAAACAGAACAGATGTCGGGTCAAGAGCACCTTCATTCATAGAAAAGATGGCGGATGTAAGAATAAAAATCCACACCGGATCGTGTCCTTCAAGTCGCACGTTGCTTTCTACCACAGCGTTTCAAACGAAGTTTTACCATAACAAAAAATTCCTCTAATTTGGAACCCATATGTGATTGATTCAATTGTGGAATCATGAATAGTCATTGGTTCCATCGATACATAAACATATTAATCTATACCCTTTTTTCTTCTATACAAATTTTTCTATACAAAGATGGCAAAAATTTTTTTGAAGCAATATTAGCAAGACCCCACCTATTATTGTATGTTATTGTATTAATGCAACACTTTAACTTTAATTAACTTTAATTTTTATTAAAAAAATTAAAATATCTGTTTCTTTTCGAATTGAACCATCAACGATTTAAAGAAGATAAATGGATTGAACAAAAACCCCATTTTTATTTTTTTGTGTGAGATAGATAAAAAAGACCGATCGAAGAGAAGATTTAAATACTTGTTCTTTCGATTCGAATTTTAGTAATAAGATAAGATGAGCGAGCTAGAGGTTTTTCGTACCTATCAGATAGACTGAACTACAGTCTTTATTATGGATCCGTTACATATGTAACTTGATTCGTTGTTAATGAGATTCGGACATACACAGATATACATATATTTAAATGAAGACCTCCTGTTACTAATTAAGAACTATCTATCCCACGACTCTCTGGAAATGCTGAATCAGAACAAAAACAAAAAAAGGTCCCTTTTTGGGGAAAGGATACTCTCTAGGGACAAAGACAAACAAGTCCAAATTAGTCGCTTGCTCCTAATTTTAATTTTTTAGTTTACCCAAACCCCCAGTCTTGTCTTAAGAGACTTAATCCCATTAATTGAATGTAATAACCCCCCTCTTGTTTAGAATAAAGAGATCCTAATAATTTGGCTACCCCATTTAAGTTTAATTTGAATGGATAAAGAATAAGATTATAGGAAAGAAGGGCTCTTTCTTAGTGTGATTCAAAATAAAACGTATCGTTGAAAATTCAAAAAGATATAGGTTTTTTCTTCAAATTAAGTAGCTCTAAACCCCTTCAATATGAAGGGAATGAACATATGATGAAAAATCCGCCATACTTTATTTTTTAATTAGTTGAATTCAACTAGGGTGTGGCCTATGTTACCATCATATCTTGATCACAAACAAATCTATTTAGGAATATCTGTATGTTGTGAAAAACAAAGATATGATTCATAAAAGAATCATTCAAAATTATAAAAGAAACAAGAATGACATTCTTTCCAATATTAGGCATTTAAACATAACGTTATTTTCAAAATAAACTTTTACTCTGATACAATGTATCTACCTGGGACGAAAGGATTCGAACCTCCGAATACCGGGACCAAAACCCGTTGCCTTACCACTTGGCCACGCCCCATCTATATTTCCATTCTACACTAATAAAGAATAATATTATTATTGGGTCTTGGTCAATTATAGGGCAATTTTCTATATAAAATCTTTATAGAATAGATTAGATTCTTGCTAGGATTTTTACGCATGTAGATATAGAATTCAGACGAATTCATTGATCATTACATATAATTTAATTAAGATATTCTATGAAAGTATTATTTCTTCTATTCTCCTTTGTTTGAGAATTGGGGAATTTTTGATTGGGTGGGTTCAAAGAAAAAGAAGGATTTTTGTCTACCTTACTTTACTTCATTTTTCCTTATATCATTAACTCAATCAAAATGCAATTATCTCCAAGAACAAAACGCCTGTTATGCTTAATATCTTTAGTTTGATCTGCATTTGTCTTAATTCTGCCTTTTATTCGAGTAGTCTTTTCTTCGCCAAATTGCCCGAGGCCTACGCTTTTTTAAATCCAATCGTAGATCTTATGCCAGTCATACCTTTGTTCTTTTTTCTCTTAGCCTTCGTTTGGCAAGCTGCTGTAAGTTTTCGATGAGATCCTTAATATTATTCATTATTCTATAAAATTAATGCTTTATTCGAGAAAAATTATAACAATTAATAAGATCAAATTTGTCTTACGCTATGAACCTTCGATTCAAACATTGAAAGTCTGAAAGTCTTGGTTGGATAGCTTCGAGAAATCCAAATCTGGCTCACCCCGTATTCCCCATTCTGCCCTTTTGAAAGTTGAAAGACCCTAATAGGGTTAAGGTTAGGATTAGGATCCCCCGCAATATCTATGGAGGTATGAAAGAAATTTTTGTTAATGGAGGATCTATTCTCTTTTCTCATTTTTTTTTCCAAAAAAAAAGATCTTGGAGATTGTGTAATGCTTACTCTCAAATTTTTCGTTTACACAGTAGTGATATTCTTTGTTTCTCTATTTATCTTTGGATTCCTATCTAATGATCCGGGGCGTAATCCTGGACGTGAAGAATAAAAAAGGGAGTTTTCATTTTCATTGCTTGATTTTTAAATTTTATTAGGATTTTTTATCTATTCCACATGGTTAACCAGGAAACATTAAAAAGGATTGGCGAAATTTGAAAGAGAAATCAAATATCAAGTCATCAACAAAAACGGAAAGAGAGGGATTCGAACCCTCGGTACGAATAACTCGTACAACGGATTAGCAATCCGCCGCTTTAGTCCACTCAGCCATCTCTCCCAATTGAAAAAGATAATTACTATGTTACATTACACATGAAATAATAATTGAAAAAGTATTTCTTTCTCTTTCTTTATCTTATCTATATTCTATCTACAACTTTTATTAGCAATTACAGTTAGTTCAAGTAAGGGATCGAAAGATTCAATAGAAAAAACAGAAAGAAGACCCCTTTGCATTTTGTTCGAAAGGGCCTTTTTTATTCCCGTGGCCTGGCCTGGTAAGTACCTAGCCGGGCCTTTTTTTGTTCCAACGAATCCTAGGTTTCTCTAAAAAAAAAGGAGGGTTGCTATTAAAGCAACAACAAAAAGACGAAGGGCTGTTTCCATTCTTATTATTAGATAAAAGAATATAACATCAATACGTCATTTCTTATTATTTTTTTATTTCTTTTTTATTTTTATGAATTTTTTTCTTCAATTTTTGAATCCCCACGAAAAACGGCAACACTCTCATTTTCATGATTCTTTTATGATCCTGTCTTGATTAGCCCAAATTATCCCTGTTCGACAAAAGGCCCTTTGTATATAATAATCGCATTGTAGCGGGTATAGTTTAGTGGTAAAAGTGTGATTCGTTCGAGTAACCCGCTTAAATAGTTAAGGGGTCTTTTCGGTTTGATTCATATTCCGATAAAAAACTTTATTTCTTAAAAGGATTTAATCCTTTACCTCTCAATGACATATTGGAGGAAAAATCGAAATTATCGTGATTTGTATCCAAGGATCACTTAAAAATTTTAAATTGGGTTATGAAATTGCGAAACAGAATTATTCAATTGGATCAATACTTCCAATTGACTGAGTATGAGTAAAGGATCCATGGATGGAGATAGAAAAGTAGATTTCTAATCGTAACTAAATCTTCCAATTTTTTTTATTTGTAGAAAATAAATTGAAGCAAAATAGTATAGCTATTAAAGGATGACTTTAGTTTACTAGAGTTATCGACATATTATATTATTTTATTATTTTAGCTCGGTGGAAACAAAACCTTTTTCCTCAGGATCCTTTCAAATAGAAATAGAGAACGAAGTAACTAGAAAAGTTGTCATAATCATCTTTTTATAGAGGGATCATCTAGAAAGCGAATCTGTTTGAATGTATTCAAACAAAGAGCTGACATAGATGTTATGGATAGAATTTTTTGTAATTTAATTCACATCTTAGATCTAGGAATTTTTACATCTTCCATAAAGGAGCCGAATGAAACCAAAGTTTCATGTTCGGTTTTGAATTAGAGACGTTCAAAATGCTGAATCGACGTCGACTATAACCCCTAGCCTTCCAAGCTAACGATGCGGGTTCGATTCCCGCTACCCGCTATATCTATATATCCTATAAAATATATAGATTCTTTCTATATATATATTTATATACTCTAATATACTCTAATTATTAATTAGAATTTATTCATCATTGAATATAGAATATACAATTTTAAATAATATCAATGAAAAAGCGTCCATT